GCGGTTATTGCGCTTAAATAATTTTTATGTTTTTTAAAATAAGGAACCCTATTAATAATGGAGAAACTCCAGGAAAGGAAAATTAATGATTCATATAAATCATTTAACGGAAAATGTCGCAAATAAACCCACCGTGTGATTAATAATCCGGTTATACAGAAAAAGCTCGCTAGCATGCCCTTTTCTGACGAATCATCTAGTTCTAAGATTTCATCCACTAATAAGGTTATAAAATATAGTGTAATTAAAATTGAAACAATAGAAAAGGATATATGAGTTAATATATGTTCGAAAGTCGAAAATATCATATTTTTTTAAGGAAAAAGGGGAGAGTACCTTAAATTACAGAATAAAAATGGGTAGTTTAAGTCCTTTTAATTACTTTTTGAATTACTTATAGGCTTTAGTTTATCTCTTTTAGAAGATCCCATGCCGCCACTCGGACTCGAACCGAGATGCTCTAGCACTGCTTCCTAAGAGCAGCGTGTCTACCAATTTCACCATAGCGGCTTGCTCAAAATAATAATAACCTATTCATACTCAATCGTCCAGATTGAAGTAGTAAATTCTTGTTTAGGAAAGATGAAAATTTATGAATCTAAAATTGTTTAAATGTTTAAATGGGTATTCACTAATAGAGTTTTTATCTAGTTTTAGAATGTCAGTTAATTAAATAATAAGCTTTCGCATCGCATAGTTTAGCCTCTGTTGGAATAAGACTTGTTGTAACTAGAGTGTTCTATCCCTAGATAGGAAGAACTATCTAGGGATAGAACAAAAAATAAAAAATGTCCTTTCTCATCTTTTTTTTTAACAAAACAAAGTACCATTTTTCAAATTTAGGAATTCTTATTTAAATACCCTAAAAGCAAAGAAAGCTCTATTTCCTATTCCTATTGATCAATTCAAAATATTAGGCTTTGAATTATTGAATTATATAATATAACAAAATAATGGATTTATTTTCGACTCCGTTCCGATTCATATTATTCCAAACGTTTGATTATTTATTTGGCAGCACAAAAAAACTTTTTGAATTCCCGGTCGAAAGAGATTTCGATAATGAAAAAGCTTTTAACGCTGCCCAATATCCCTTCTTTTTCCAATAATTTTTACGAATACGCTTTTTTGACATAGAAGTACGTTTTTTTGGAACTGCCATTCAAAACTGAAGAGATTACTCATTGCTATAGTTGGATGTGAAAGACATCTATCTATTATTAACCTTAATTTACTTTTAATTATCTATCTATTTTTTTATATTTCTTTTTTAGATAAGATAATACTACTTTCCTATTTCCTAAAAAAAATGAGGATATGTTATTTAGTTCTTTTTTATTACATTTACATACAATACACTATCCGGACAAAAGAAGTTAGTGACCTTAGTAGATCCTATGATTCATATCATAATTCATATTCAGAATGAAGTACGTTAGTTTGGTGAAATTCTTTGATCCTTTCTTTATGGATATAAATTTTCCTAAAAATAATTGAAGTTTTTATTTTCTGTATTTACCGAAATGGCTTATAATTTATAATATCTTACTTAATAAGTAAGTATTCACTTTTCACTCGTTTTTCACTAGTTAAGGGTGATTTCATTTGACCAATTGTAACTTCTTGATTTGAATATTTCAAGGATTTGGTAAAGAATCAGACTAATTAAAAATATGAAATTTGGGTTTTGCATATTTTATTTTTTTTTATTGACTTTTTCAAAAGAGATAAGATCCGGTGAATCGGAAAGAATTAATTAAAAATAAAAAAGGTTTTTTATGGAACATACATATCCATATGCATGGATCATACCTTTCGTTCCACTTCCAGTTCCTATCTTAATAGGAGTGGGGCTTCTCCTTTTTCCGACGGCAATCAAAAATCTTCGTCGTATGTGGGCTTTTCCTAGTATTTTATTATTAAGTATAGTTATGATTTTTTCTGTGGATCTGTCTATTCAACAAATAAACAGCAATTCCATATATCAATATGTATGGTCTTGGACTATCAATAATGATTTTTCTTTAGAGTTCGGCCACTTGATCGACCCACTTACTTCTATTATGTTAATATTAATCACTACGGTTGGAAGTATGGTTTTGATTTATAGTGATAATTATATGTCTCATGATCAAGGATATTTAAGGTTTTTTGCTTATATGAATTTTTTCAATACTTCCATGTTGGGATTAGTTACTAGTTCTAATTTGATCCAAATTTATATTTTTTGGGAATTAGTTGGAATGTGCTCATATCTATTAATAGGTTTTTGGTTCACACGACCTATTGCTGCAAATGCTTGTCAAAAAGCTTTTGTAACTAATCGTATAGGAGATTTTGGTTTATTCTTAGGAATCTTAGGTCTTTATTGGATAACAGGTAGTTTTGAATTTAGGGATTTGTTCGAAATATTCAATAACTTAAGTTATAATAATGAGTTAAATTTTGTATTTGTTACTTTATGCGTTTTTCTATTATTTTTCGGTGCAGTTGCTAAATC